TATACTACTACAGTATCATATATATATATAATTTATTACTCTTTCCCTTTTTTTGGATTATTTTTTGTTTGTTATTGTCTTCTTTATTATATTTCTTTCGAATAAATCGAAAATTCCAGAGTCTATCTTTTCACGGGTCGAACCAAAAAAAAAAGAAACTTCGAATATTTCCCTCTTTACTTTACCTTTATCCGGCAGAAAAAAAAAGGAAAATTCCCTATTTTTTTGTCCATGTCCCTAAATTAAATATTAAATAATAGGAGACTTAAATGAAAGTCCCTTTCTCGCATTCGCTCTCCTGCATCAATATGGAAATATTTGGTACATGAAGCCATGATCTGATATCTATATCGAAATCCTATATAGATATAAACTGATCTTTTTCTGGAATCAAAGAAAGATATTGAAAAATATATTGCTCTTGTGACTCGGAAGAAATGGTTTCTCTGTGGAGGAAGGGAATAGCGATTTATTCCTATGGAGCATCCAGGAACAAGAAGATTCAATCGGAAATATCGACAAATTCTTGCGTGGTCCAAGGAAATAAAAAAAAGGGTCCGCTTCTACAATTTTATCTCTATCCAATTTGAATATCAGAATAGCTGATATAGTCATGATTCAATGGGTCAGGTCCACTTACTTTTTCTTTTCTTGATTTCTAATTTTTCCGATGGATTTAATTGGAACAATGGAGAAGTAGTAAAACTTGGGTTTGTCGATTCATAATTGAGATTGGGTATTATCTCGAATATCCATGTCCCGGGACCAAAAATATAAATAATGAAACATGAGGAGGAGTATAGCCTGTAGTGACATAGTAGTCCTCCTAATAAGTGGGATTCCTTATTATCATAATGAACAAATGTTCAACTTTATACCTATAACTCATTAGAATGATAACTCATTATGCGGTCCGTTTACCTTTTTTTTTATTACAAATATCAATAATATCTCTATTCTCCGATGAAAAATGAAGACTAAGGCGGGAGCTTCGTGGAAAAAGCCCTTTATCGGATTTGAACCGATGACTTACGCCTTACCATGGCGTTACTCTACCACTGAGTTAAAAGGGCCATTTTCTTCAATTCATGAAGAGGCCACTAACCACTATGAGTCTACTGCATGTATCTATGTATAGACTATATGTACATATATACATGTATGCATAGGGGGCTCATTCAAGAACAAGCCATTTGATTTACCTAGGAAGTTCTAGGGTCAAATCAAATGATTATTTATATTTGAGAAATATCAATGCAATGAATTGTTTCGCTCCTAATTGCTTTGCTTTTATTGACCCATCGAGGCGAGATTCACTTGATTGATACATGTACCAATCCGACATAGATCCAAAATATTTCATCGAATCATGTGATGAAGGATTCGGCTCGTACCCTGAACTGAATTCTTATAAAAAAAAAGAATCTTTTCGATTACTTGTCAATCCCTTCCCAGATTTACGAGTTCTACATCACCTTTTTGAATCAATCAAAAAAAAATTCTATCATTTCTGAATTTCCTGGCTTAGTGTTAGTGAGGCATATCTCGTCTTAACGATGAGCGAATCAATGAGTGAAAATTGAAGAAAGGGGGTTTGACTTTTTTTTTGTCGGACAAATCCCCGCTGAGGGGATCCTATACTTCGTCATATATATATGATGGTTCATGAATGAACAATCCAAAAATTCTATGTAATTGTGGAAGCAAGAAAGATTCTTCGGATCTAGTCATGCCATTACATTATATTATATTGACAATTCCAAAAAACTGCTCATACTATGAGCATAATATGATGGCGATCGGGCAGGTATGCCCCTATCGTCTAGCGGTTCAGGACATCTCTCTTTCAAGGAGGCAGCGGGGATTCGACTTCCCCTGGGGGTAGGGTATTACGAAAGGAAGTTGATCATGGATTATCAATAAGCCTAGAATTGATTCTTCCTGGGTCGATGCCCGAGCGGTTAATGGGGACGGACTGTAAATTCGTTGGCGATATGTCTACGCTGGTTCAAATCCAGCTCGGCCCAATAATTCGCCGATCCATGGGGATGATATAACCAATTTGTCCTCCAGAAATGCCTGATATAGAGGAATAAATAGTCCATTTTTTCTGCTATATCCCTATTTCTTTGTTCATTTGTTCCCACGCGTTCTGATCTTTCTAACGATCTAGATTAATAATCTTTAAATAGAAGAAGGAGAAAAAAGAGTCCTTTTTTTTTCATTGAAAGATTGATTATCTTATCAATCGATGTGGCAATAACCACAGGATTACTAGTAATCCGTGTCACTCTCACTATAGTTCATATCCATGTGAATATCAATCACTCGTGTTTCTGGTAAAACACGGCAATTATAAATATAAAGAAATTATAAGAATATGTATGAGAATATGTATGCTGTATAACTCATTTCCCTGGGATTGTAGTTCAATCGGTCAGAGCACCGCCCTGTCAAGGCGGAAGCTGCGGGTTCGAGTCCCGTCAGTCCCGACCTAGAATCCGATGAATCCATCAATTCATCTCTCCATTTTCTGTGAAGGGGGGGCAAGGGGCAGAATTGAATTCTCAGCGGTGGACCTTATTTCTTTCGTTTTTCGTTTCGCATTTCTCATCGAACAAATACGGTAATTTCAATTACTTCAACTAGTACCGATTGATGGGAGAGAGACATATGTAGATTGAATTGATCGGTGGTATCACCATATTTAGGATTCCAAGAGAGACTGTACTGGTCTGGCTTTTTCGATTGCTCCTGATCAATGGAATGAAATAGAGTACCCATATGTTTTCTGGGAACACATACACAAATTGTATTCGTTTATTGTACGATACACAATTAACTTAATATAGAATATAGTTACCCCGACAGCGACAGAGTACTTTTCAGATGAAACCTACCCCCTTTTCTAACTCCGATTTTGTGTAACCTCAATTACGAATTGAAAACAATTTCTCTATCTCATTTGAATTGCATACTTTCTTTTTGATGTATGTGTCTCAGTCCTCAATCCAAGGAAAGAGGATACTAATATAATAAAAGATCAAACAAAGATCCGCCTCTCTTGTCTTGTTCTAGGGAGGGAAGGAATGAATAGATTTTTTTCTTCCTATTTTACCCCATCGAAGAAAGAACAAAATCAATAAATAAAATAGTGAATTTATCGGAATATTCGATCTTTTTTTTATACCGGGACCCATTTTTATCACACTTCTCTGTCTCCCAAGAAGATTAGATCATCACAAAAACTTCGCTTAGAACTTAACTCATCCTTTTTTCCATTTCACTCCTACTGTTTGGGTCTGTGACCAATGGAACACCGGTTAGATAATACCTCATCAGATGATTGTATAAGGAAGACGGTAGGTTATAGAAAAGAAAGAGTGGAAATGAGAAATTCAATGGGATTCTTGATTGAATCAGGAATCCCATTTTGGATTCGGTATGGATAAAGGATCTTCCTATGTTATACTATTCAATTCTCGACGATGAATCCGATTTGATAGATCAGATATTGTTATTCATGATATTGATCCGATTCAGTATCATCAGGATGCAATCCATCCCATGGAATTTTCAGGAGAAAGACTTATTATCTCTATGGGATTAGATCCCGAGTTATTGCAAAGCAAAAAAAAAAAACGATGAGATTATGGAAGTCAATATTCTCGCATTTATTGCTACTGCGCTGTTCATTCTAGTTCCTACTGCTTTTTTACTTATCATCTACGTAAAAACAGTCAGTCAAAATGATTAATTTGAATGAAACTTGTAGTTCTTATCAATGATTGAAGAAATGAAAGGAATTCAAATCCCAAGTCTTAAATGAAATGAGTGGATTGGAGTCAGCAGTATATGAGATAGTATGGTAGAAAGAACTATATGAACCTTTCTACCACACTATCTATTATTGTATTGTATAAAGTTGTATAAAGATATGTGCTTGATATGGATCAATCTATAATATGTATCTACATATGTCTACATGTAAATAGCACTCCAATTCTATTTCTTCGCTACATCCATTTGTATTGATTCCGATCAATCTGAAATAATCGAACGTCAACTCTTCTAATTCCTAAGTTTCTGATTATTTTCAATATGGATCCCGAGATCTATCGAAACAATCAATGTAGGAAGAATAGTATGGGCATATATTATATAAATTCTATAAAAGGAAAAAAAAATAGGGGTTGGTTGCTCCTCATTGTAATATCCATAATTCTGGTAAGGGCCGGTTCATCGAAATAGAATATTTAGGAAGAATTCGGTTGGAAAAAATTTCCATTTCCTATCATGTGTGTTCAGTTTGGAAATACGAACATGGGAATTAAATCATTGAAATCTTTGTTTGATCGAAGGGTTCTTATTCATATATTACTGGATTCTGGTAGAATTTTTGAAATGGGTATATTTTTTTTTTAGCTTCGCAGAATGATCTATTAAACAATTGATACAATTCGATTACTCAACTCAATTATCAATTAGTAGTACCCCTAGAGTCCACTTCTTCCCCATACTACGAGTGAAAGGGAAAATGTAAAGACTACCATTAAAGCAGCCCAAGCGAGACTTACTATATCCATGTGAATTATGTCCCCTATCTCTATGAATATGAAGGAATTATTCCATTATTTATCATTAATAATAGTGGAATCAATGGTGCAGAGTCAAAATGGGATTCTGACCTAATGCTATTGATGAACCAATCCAATGAATACACTCGTAACAAGTTCCTATATGATTTCTGGTAGAATTGGGAAGCATTAATCACAAGCAAGATACACAGTTACCCCCTTGGAAGTTTCAAGGGAATCTTACTAATGGAATATGTAGGAATAGTAAGACCTATTGTTTGTTGCCTTTCATAAGCAAAAGGCCGAAAAATATACCATCAAGATCGATAACTATCTATCACATACCTCTATCTCACATCTAAGCCTTACTGTCTCTGTTTCTGTGAAACAATCGGGAGACACCCTATTACATTCTTGGCGGGG